AAATACAGATCAAACTAACGATATTAAGCATAACAGACATTTTGTTCTTGGAGATAATTGCATTTTGATTGAGTTTTTGATATAAGGAAAAAGGAAGAAAGTAAGTAAGGTAGACAAAAAATCCTTCTTTTTCTTTGAACCCACCCAATCAAAAATCCTCCAATTCTCAAAGGAGAATAGAAGAAATCATACTTTCATACAATATCTTAATTGAATTCTATGCAATGATCAATAAATTAAGTTGAATTCTATATCTATATGTATCAAAATCCTAGTACCAATATATTCTATAGATATATATCTATTTGGACTGGAGTTGACAAACAACCAATACCAATATTATTGTTTCTTGGCGTCGATTAGAAATTCAAAAATGGGGCGTGGCCAAGCGGTAAGGCAACGGGTTTTGGTCCCGCTATTCGGAGGTTCGAATCCTTCCGTCCCAGCGCATATCCATTTTTTATGCTCCATTATTTCCATAGAAAGAAGTAGGGGAGTGGATAGGAGTTAATCCATATTAATTTATTAATTTGATTAATTTGATAGATCTGTGTCTCTTCGAATCTTATTAACAAACGATCAAGTTCCATATCATATAGAAATATATGATGGGCCAATGTTTTTTCTTTGAATCTCGTTTTATTTAGGTATTTCGTGTTTGGCTCTAATGAAAAATTAGATTTCTATTTCTTTCTTCTTTTCTTTGATCTATTTACTATTTAAAATTTAATCAGTGATGAGTCAATTAAAAAAGAAAGACTGATCTTCCTATGAAGGTCAAACGGGATATTTATTGTCCAATTTTCTTCAAATCAAATTGAATTGAATATTAAATAATGGTGTCTAAATAGGAATGGTGTCTAAATAGGAAATTTTTTCAATTTCAATTAGAAATACTTTGAATAAATATTTTGAATAATTCCTTCTAAGTGGAATCTTTGAAAAAGTAGGAAATCGTTTAATCTATCCTATTGAGTCATTTGAAGATGCAGATTCAAAAAGTTATTCGTTTATATATTTCTATTTCTTTCTATTATCTATGAATATTATTTATGTATGTTAAAATGTATGTTAAATATGCTGTCTTGCTAAGACTTTTTCATAAAAATCGTTCCACATATCAAATATAGAAGAAAAAGTCTAGATTACGATGTCTATGGACAGCTGAACCAATGACTATTCATGATTCCATGATTGAATCAATTCCATACCGGTTCCAAATTAGAGGAATGTTATGGTAAAACTTCGTTTGAAACGATGTGGTAGAAAGCAACGTGCGACTTGAAGGATACGATCCATTGTGGATTTTTACATTCACCATTTTCAATTTGTCTAGGAATGAGGGTGCTCTTGGCTCGACATTGTTTGTTCTGTTACACCTGAACCCTTCGTTTTTTGTTGGGTTGTAAATAGTCCACGATGGAGCTCGAGTAGAAAGGATTAATTCATTTCTAGGGGGCAAGGATCTAGGGTTAATGCCAATCAATCAATTGGAACAACTTCGTAAATGTATCTTCCATATATAGAAATAGAAAGGATCCAATTCGAGCAAGTTTACAATTCAAAAGCAAAACTTCTTAGAATTGATCAAACTTTTTCGATTCAAAGTGTATCCCGCGGGAATCAACTGTCCATAGGATTTTTTGCTAGAAAAAAATCAAAAAAGGGTATGTTGCTACCATTTTGAAAGGATTAAGAAGGACCGAAGTAATGTCTAAACCCAATGATTTAAAATAAGGATAAAGGATCTAAGAACAAGGAAACACCATTTTAATTGTCTCGATAGTCTCCTTAACTGGATCAGACTAAAGAATCCAAATAGAATTTTAAACGAGACAAACGAAAGGGGGTAAAGACTACTCAATAAATGAAATTGACTAAAGATTTTTCCTTTGAGCTATTTCAAGAGTTATCCAACTTGAGTTATGAGTACGAATGGTTTCTTTTTCCTTTTCAGGAAGAAAAAAAAGACTGCGATCATAGTCTAATTGATTTTATAGGCCCAGTTGTCATGTAATTTATTACAATTGCATACATAGACAAAACTTCGAATAAAATCATTTTTTCTCGAGCCGTACGAGGAGAAAACTTCCTATACGGTTCTAGGGGGGGTATTGTTCATCTACATCTATCCCAATGAGCCGTCTATCGAATTGTTGCAATTGATGTTCGATCCCGAAGAGAAGGAAAAGATCTTAAAAAGGTGGGCTTTTATGATCCAATGAAGAATCAAACTTATTTAAATGTTCCTGTTATTCTATATTTCCTTAAAAAAGGTGCTCAACCTACAGGAACTGTTCAGAATCTTTTAAAGAAAGCGGAAGTTTTTAAGGAACTTCGGTCTAATCAAATGAAATTCAATTAAAGAAATACCTAGGGGGGGGTAGCAACTTGTATATAACGTTGTATAATTTTTCTCTACTTGTTTTTTTGATCCCCCCCCCCTTTTTTTCCACTGTATTCTTTTCTCAACATTTATATTGACAACAGTGTATCGAAC